ATATCTCCGGACTGATGAAACTTATTTTTCGAAACTGGATAGGAAAAAGATCAGAATTAAAAATTTCAGATTATACAGAAAGAGAAATAAAAGAAGGGAAGAAAAAGGAGAAGGACAAAAAAGACGAGAACAAAAGAAAAGAGAAAGCGCGAATAGAAATAGCAGAAACCTGGGATACTATTCCATTTGCTCAAGTAATAAGAGGTTCCATGTTACTAACTCAATCGACTCTTAGAAAATATGTTATATTACCCTTATTAATAATAGGTAAAAATATTGGCCGTATATTATTATTGCAATTTCCTGAGTGGTCTGAGGATTTAAAAGAATGGAATAGAGAAATTCATGTTAAATGTACTTATAATGGTGTTCAATTATCAGAAACAGAATTTCCGAAAAATTGGTTAATAGACGGCATTCAGATAAAGATCCTATTTCCTTTTTGTCTGAAACCTTGGCACAGATCTAAGCCGAGATCCTCTCATATAGATCGAATGAAAAAGAAAAGGCAAAAAGACGATTTTTGCTTTTTAACAGTTTGGGGAATGGAAGCTGAACTTCCTTTTGGTTCTCCTCGAAAACGGTCTTCCTTTTTTGAACCCATTTTTAAGAAATTCAAAAAAAAAATTGGAAATTTTAAAAAGAAGTATTTACTAGTTCTAAAAGTTTTAAAAGAAAGAACAAAATTGTTTCTAAATATCTCAAAAAAAACAAAAAAATGGATTATCAAAAGTATTCCACTTTTAAAAAAAATAAAAAAAGAACTTTCAAAAGTCAATCCAATTCTAGTATTTAGATTGAGAAAAGTATATAAATCAAGCGAAACGAAAAAAGAAAAAGATTCTATGACCAGCAATCAGATAATTCATGAATCCTTTAGTCGAATTCAATCTACAGATTGGACAAATTATTTCCTGACAGAAAAAAAAATGAAGGATCTGACTGATAGAACAAGCACAATCATAAAAAAAATAGAAAGAATTACAAAAGAGAAAAAAAAAGTGACTCCGGGAATAAATATTAGTCCTAAAAAAATAAGTTATAATGCTAAAAGATTCGAATCACCAAAAAATATTTTGCAAATATTAAAAAGAATGAATGCTCGATTAATCCGTAAATTAATTTTTTTTTTTAAATTTTTCACCGAAAGAATCTACATAGATGTCTTTCTATCTATCATTAATATTTCCAAAATTAATATACAATTTTTTCTTGAATCAACAAAAAAAATTCTTGATAAAACCCTTTACAATAATAAAAAAAATCAAGAAAAAATTAATAAAAAAAATCCAAATAGAATTCACTTTATTTCGACTATAAAAAAGTCAATTTATAATATTAGTAATAAAAATTCACAGAATTTTTGTGACTTATTCCCCTTGTCTCAAGCATATGTATTTTACAAATTATCACAAACCCCAGTTCTTAACTTGTATAAGTTAAGATCCACTCTTCAATATCGCGGAACATCTTTTTTTATTAAAACTTCAATAAAAGATTCTTTTGTAACACAAAAAATAATTAATTCTGAATTAAGATATAAGAAACTTCGTAATTCTGGAATAAATCAATGGAAAACCTGGTTAAGAGGTCATTATCACTATAATTTCTCTCAGATTAGATGCTCTAGATTAATAGCACAAAAATGGAGAAATAGAATCAATCAATGCGGTACAATTCAAAATAAAGATTTAAACAAAGAAAATTCATATGAAAAAGACCACTTAATTCATTCCAAAAAACAAAAGTATTACAAAGTATATTCATTATCAAATCAAAAAGATAATTTTCAAAAATACTATAGATATAACCTTTTATCTTATAGATCTATTAATTATGAAAATAAGAGGGATCCATACATATATGGATCCGCATTACAAGTAAATAAGAATAAAGAAGGTTCTTATAATTACAACACACATAAAGGCAAAATTTTTGATATACTAGGAGATATCCCTATCAATAATTATCTAGAAAAACGTGATATTATGTATATGGAAAAAAATCCAGATAGAAAATATTTTGATTGGAAAATCATCAACTTTTGTCTTAGAAAGACAATCAATATTGAGACCTGGATCAAAATCGATACTAACAATAATAAAAATACTAAGACCGGGACTAAGAATTATCAAAAAATTGATAAAATAGATAAAAAATATCTTTTTTATCTTATGATTTATCAAGATCAAGAAATCAATTCACCCAATCAAAAAAAAATATTTTTTGATTGGATGGGAATGAATGAAGAAATACTAAGTCGTCCTATAGCAAATCTGGAAATTTGGCTCTTCCCAGAGTTTGTACTACTTTATAATGAATATAAAATTAAACCGTGGTTTATACCAAGCAAATTACTTTTTTTAAATTTGAATATAAATGAAAATTTTAGTGAAAATATCAATAGAAAACAAAAAGGGGTTATACGGTTGAATGAAAAAAAAAGATTGGAATTAAAGAATCAAAATAAAAAAGAAAAAGAATCCACAGCCCAAAGAGA